AAACAAGATGTCGATGTCTATAGTAAACCAAAGTCATCGTTTAATATTCAATTTTGCTTCAATCTTGATTAGACAAAACAAATCCAAAATTGAAGATTTAGTTACGATTAGAAATAAGCTTTTCTGTCTTTATCCATAGATTCTTTACTCATACTTATTCAATTGAAAGTCAAAAATTATGTTTCGTAATCTTATAATCCAATTCCAATTTTTCAATTTCTAATTGACTTTTGGATACAAATCACGAGAATGTATATTATTCCTCCAAATTCTTATTGAGAGGTCAAGGATTTAATCCTTTTTAGAAATAAAGTTTTTGATCGGGATATGTTATATGCCGAAGATCCCTTAACTTTTTGGATTATCATAGAACGAATCACACTTTTACCACTAAACTATACCCGCTATGATGCGATTATTGTATAGAAATGAATCTTTTGTCGAGTAAAAGGACGGGACATGATCCTGGTAGGACCATAAAAGAATCATGAAAAGTATAGCGTTGATATTGTATTTCTTCATGGACCCAACGAGATTAGGGAAAAAGGACTCGTTGACTTTATATCATTTGATCTATAGGATAGGAATGGAAATAGTCCTCTTTCAGATTGTTTCAATAACAAGTATTTTGTTTTCAAATCAAATAAGCAATTTTATCTAAATTCTAATATTTATCTAAAAAATTTCTAATACAATTTTTTCAACAAGAATGGCCCGTGACACGGGCCAGGTTGTGAAAATAACATTTTTGGACAAAAATCAAACTATATAAAACCAAAAAACTACACAATAATTATCTATTCAAAATAAAATTATCGTGTATATTTTTTTATAGTTATAGATATTTAGATTATTGAGATTATATATTAAAATTAAAGATTATTCGGATTATATATTTGATTATATATTTAAAGTACAAAAAGATAAAAAAAAAGAGACATAGCAAAGAGGCTTTGTTTTTTTAAGCTTTACTTATTTCACTTTAACATAGTAATTATTTTAAATTGGGAGAGATGGCTGAGTGGACTAAAGCGTCGGATTGCTAATCCGTTGTACGAATTATTCGTACCGAGGGTTCGAATCCCTCTCTTTCCGGTTTCATTGATGATTTGGTATTTTTTATCTTTTAAATTTATCAAACCTTTTTGCTTTATTTATTTATTTAGTTAATAGTTAAAGATAAAAATGTAGTAATAGTTATAAGTTAGAGATCAAAATGTAGAATAGTTAAAATGCTAAGAACATTGAAAAATTAAGCAAGGAAAAAGCCGTATTTTTCTTTTTGTTTTATTCTTCACCTTCACGTCCAGGATTACGCCTTGGATCATTAGATAAAAACCCGAAGATGAAGAGAGAAACAAAAAATATCACTACTGTATAAACAAAGAGTTTGAGAGTAAGCATTAGACAATCTCCAAGATCTTTTTTTGGTTTGGAAAAAAAGAAAATAGATTCTCTATATATCATATTTTATATCATATTTTGACACAAAGAAATAAAGCAGTTTCTAGAAATTTTTAGAAAGAGCAAAGAATTTTTCTAAATTCATTTTGAATATAGAGTGGACTCTTTCATTGCAAGTTTTTTTATCCCCACAATTCGATATTGCGGGGTACTCTACTAGAACTAGGTTTTTTTCAATGACATGGAGCTCAGAATGGGGAAATGGGATAATCCAGATTTTTCATGTCTATACAATAAACTTATACTATAAAAACTTATCCGATCTTATATCTTATTAAGTACTATAATTTTGTTTATCGAATAAATTATAAATTTTTTGAGGACAGTATTAAAGATCTCATCGAAAACTTACAGCCGCTTGCCAAACAAAAGCTAATAGAAAAAAGAACAGAGGGATTATTGGCATAACATCCACGACCGGGTTCAAAAAGGCGTAGGCTTCGGGCAATTTTGTAAAGAAAAAATTGCTTGAATTTGAATAAAGGGTAGAACCGATGCAAATCAAACTAAAAATATTAAGCATAACAAACATTTTGTTCTTGAAGAGAATTTCATTTTGATTGAGTTATTAATAGGTTATTGATATTAATAGATTATTGATATAAAAATTGATATTTTTTAAAGTATAAAGTATCAAGTAATAAAAAAGAAGTAAGGTAGACCAAAAACTTTAAACTTACCCAATCAAAAATCCTTCAATTCTTAACTAAAAAAAGAATAGAAGAAATCATATTTTCATACAATATCTTAATAGAATTCTATATTATGATCAACAAATTCAGTGAATTGACGAAGAACCAATACCAATAGTAGTGTTTATTTGTGTTGAATCAAAATATAAATGGGGCGTAGCCAAGTGGTAAGGCAACGGGTTTTGGTCCCGCTATTCGGAGGTTCGAATCCTTCCGTCCCAGAGCATCCCGAATTTTATATATAAAAATATGTCTTTGTGAACAACCCTGTCTTTATGTAAGAGCATAATAAAGGCAATTTTGGTTTTTTATTTTAACTAATCTTCATTGCAGATATTTTTCTCAACACATTTATTTACATTCATATTGACAACAGTGTATCAAATAAATATAATTCGATCTGGGCAATTAGATCTTAGTTTCGGATCTATTTATCTCTTTATTTTAGTTTTTCAGTTTTATATATATATTTTATATCTTTGTACAAAATATAAAAATTTTGAAATATATATTATATATATTATATATAAAATAATATAAATAAATATATAATATATATATATATAATATATAATAAAAATATATAATTTATAATAAAAAGAATAAAATAGAAAATTTAGAAAATAAAAGCAAGCAAATAACTTATAAAATATAGAAAATAAAGCAAATCCAGTCATAGTATATTAAGAAATATGATATACATATATATTTCATCCATAAGAAATTTGTAAATCATATAAATTTGACTTTATCTTTCTTTTTTTTTTATTTAATTTATTATTAAATTTTTTAATGATGATTCTATTTTTTTATGATAATTATATCTACATAACGTAAATTTTTGGGGGGTTGCTAACTCAATGGTAGAGTACTCGGCTTTTAAGTGCGGCTAACGTCTTTTACGCATTTGTATGAAGAAATAAATTCATCCATACCTTGGTATAGTTTGTAAGACCACGACTGATCCTGCTGAAAGGAATGAATGGAAAAAATAGCATGTCGTATTAATGGAGAATTCTGCTAAATTTTTTTGGATCGGTTCCAAACCTTGTTTGAATTCTTGGTACGGAACATAGAACGAAAAAAAAATTATAATATTTCTATTATTAAAGTGGGTCTGAGTTAATAAATGGATAGAGTTATATGGCTCTAATTATCGGGAAACAAAAAAGCAACGAGCTCCCGTTCTTAATTTGAACGATTTTCCGATCTAATTGGACGTTAAAAAGAGATTAGTGCCCGCGCGGAAAGGCTTTTCCATGAATGGATTTTCCATTTTTTTAATAAATCCTAACTATATTGTCATTCTCCACTGTGAGGGGAATTAGATGTGTAGAAGAAAGAGTATATTGATAAATAACTTTTTTTCCAAAATCAAAAGAGCGATTGGCGTGAAAAAATAAAGGATTTCTAACTATCTTCTTATCCTATAATGAACATAAATCGATTCGATGGAACAAAGAGAAAATAGAGAATCCGTTGATCAATTTGCCAATTTCTGAAGTATCTATTCTTTTCTTATTATACTTTTTTGTTTTTACTGTATCGCACTATGTATTATTGAATAACCCCCAAAATCTCCTATCTTTGCTTCAATTAAATTGAATTTCAAATGAAAATAGAGAAATACAAAAGATATTTCGAACTAGATCGGTCTCGAAAAAATGACTTCCTATACCCACTTATCTTTCGGGAGTATATTTATACATTTGTTCGTGATCGTGGTTTAAATAGATCTAGTTTGTTGGAAAATAGGGGTTATGACATTAAATCTAAATCAAGTTTATTAGTTGTAAAACATTTAATTACTCGAACGTATCAACAGAATCATTTGATTTTTTCTGTTAATGATTCAAACCAAAATCCACTTTTTAGGTACAACAAAGATTTGCATTCTCAAATGCTATCGGGGGGGATTGCAGTCATTGTAGAAATTCCATTTTCCCGACGATTAGTATCCCTTTTAGAAAGGTCAGAAATAGTAAAATCTCATAATTTACAATCACTTCATTCAATATTTCCTTTTTTAGAGAGTAAGTTTCCACATTTAAATTATGTGTCAGATGTACTAATACCTTACCCTATCCATCTAGAAAAATTGGTTCAAACACTTCGTTACTGGGTGAGAGATCCCTCCTCTTTACATTTATTACGACTCTTTCTTCATGAGTATTGGAATTTGAACAGTTTTATTATTTCAAAGAAATCTATTTCCATTTTTGCAAAGGACAATCCAAGATTATTTTTGTTCTTATATAATTTTTATGTATATGAATACGAATCTATTCTCTTCTTTCTTCGTAACCAATCCTTTCATTTACAATCAACATTTTTTCGAGTCCTTTTTGAACGAATATATTTCTATGAAAAAATAGAAGATTTTGCTGAGAGCTTTACTAACGATTTTCGGGCAACCCTATGCTTGGTTAAGGATTCTTTCATACATTATTTTCGATATGAAGGAAAATCTATTCTGGCTTCAAAAGATAGGCCTTTTCCGATGAAAAAGTGGAAATATTATTTTGTCAATGTATGTCAATGTCATTTTGATGTGGGGTTTCACCCGGAAAAGATCTATATAAATTCATTATCCAAGCATTCCCTCTCCCTTTTGGGTTATCTTTCAAGTGTATGTCTAAACCCCTTAGTGGTACGGAGTCAAATGCTCGAAAATTCGTTGATAATAGATAATACCATAAATAAACTTGATACAATTGTTCCAATTCTTCCTTTAGTTGAATCGTTGTCAAAAATGAAATTTTGTAATGCAATAGGACATCCCATTAGTAAACCGACTTGGGCTGATTCCTCGGATTCTGAGATTATCAACCGGTTTGTTCGAAT